AAATTGATCACATCTGAGCGTTTCCGCGGCCGAATCCACTTTGAATTTGATAAATGCATTGCTTGTGAAGTATGTGTTCGTGTATGTCCTATAGATCTGCCTGTTGTTGATTGGAAACTGGAAACTGATATTAGAAAGAAACGATTGCTTAATTACAGTATTGATTTCGGAATATGTATATTTTGTGGTAATTGCGTTGAGTATTGTCCAACAAATTGTTTATCAATGACTGAAGAATATGAACTTTCTACTTATGATCGTCACGAATTGAATTATAATCAAATTGCTTTGGGTCGGTTACCAATGTCAGTAATTGACGATTACACAATTCGAACAATTTTAAATTTGCCTGAAATAAAAACTTAAGAACTCATTTTGATCTAAAAGAATGAAGGTTTTTGTTTGGGGAACAACTACAAATATATTCATTGATTAGGAAGCGAGAATCGTGTTTTAATTTATATTTAAAATAGATTTCTATGTCTATATTGAGGATTTGAAAATATATAGATTCAAATTACTCTTTCGAGAGATTAGGCCAATAACTATATTTACATCAATCCATATCCATGAAAATGGAATTTTTTTATTTTAGTAATTAAGAACTATTATAAAAAAGCGAAGTTACTTCTTTTTTCCTGACCGAATCAATAAAGTTATGAAAGATTTTGATTTATTTATCTCTTATTTTATATATAATGGATTTACCTGGACTAATACATGATTTTCTTTTAGTCTTTCTGGGATTGGGTCTTATATTAGGGGGTCTGGGAGTAGTATTACTTCCCAATCCCATTTATTCTGCCTTTTCGTTGGGATTCGTTTTTGTTTGTATATCTTTATTCTATATTCTAGCGAACTCCCATTTTGTAGCTGCTGCGCAGCTCCTTATTTACGTAGGAGCCATAAATGTTTTAATCATTTTTGCTGTGATGTTCATAAATGGCTCAGAATATTCCAAAGATTTCCATCTTTGGACCGTGGGAGATGGAGTAACTTCCGTGGTCTGTACAAGTATTTTTGTTTCACTAATTACTACTATTCCAGATACGTCATGGTACGGGATTATTTGGACTACAAAAGCAAACCAGATTATAGAGCAAGATCTGATAAGTAATAGTCAGCAAATTGGGATTCATTTATCAACAGATTTTTTTCTTCCGTTTGAATTCATTTCAATAATTCTTTTAATTGCGTTAATCGGCGCAATTGCTGTAGCTCGTCAATAATAACTCTTTAGAACTGGAAAAACCTTGTTATGAGCTATCACATGCATTTCCTTTTTTCTATTTGACTTTGTATATAAAATACAAATTCTTTATTCATTCGATATATTCCCAATATATTCCTTTATTCCATTACTCGTTATAGTCTAGTCAATCCAATTGGTTAAATTGTTGTTCATATTGAAATGAATCGAGATTGATAAGGAGTTGGTTAATGATGCTCGAACATGTACTTGTTTTGAGTGCTTATTTATTTTCTGTCGGTCTATATGGATTGATTACAAGTCGAAATATGGTTAGGGCTCTTATGTGTCTTGAACTTATATTAAATGCCGTTAATCTCAATTTTGTAACATTTTCTGATTTTTTTGATAGTCGTCAATTAAAAGGAGCCATTTTCTCTATTTTTGTTATAGCTATTGCAGCTGCCGAAGCCGCTATTGGACTCGCTATTGTTTCATCAATTTATCGTAACAGAAAATCAACTCGTATAAATCAATCGAATTTGTTGAATAAGTAATATTATAATATAAATTATAATTTTCATAAATGAATTCAAATTTGCATGTCTGCCACCTAAGATATGATCATGTTATCACAAAGATAAGAAATCAAAGTATTTTGGCACCGTCAATCCAGAAGTAGATTAATAAAAAAAAACTCGGGGAACTCATCGATTCATCTAGTACTAGTATTAAAATATATAATTCATTTATCAATTTACTAGATTGAAACTTTATCACGTTCAAAAATGGATAGATCCAATGTCGCATTCAGTAAAGATTTATGATACATGTATCGGGTGTACTCAATGTGTCCGAGCCTGTCCCACGGATGTATTAGAAATGATACCTTGGGACGGATGTAAAGCCAAACAAATAGCTTCTGCTCCAAGAACAGAGGATTGTGTCGGTTGTAAGAGATGTGAATCCGCCTGCCCAACAGATTTCTTGAGTGTTCGGGTTTATTTATGGCATGAAACAACCCGCAGCATGGGTATAGCTTATTAATACGTTACAGAAACCCCTAGTCCATTTTTTTTTACCACCAAAACCTGTGCTCAAAAATATATTATTTTTGGGCACAGGTTTTTCTGGTCCAAGTGTATCTTGTCTTTACCACGAACAAATTTCCTTGGTTAACAATAATTGTAGTTTTACCAATATTTGCGGGTTCCTTAATTTTCTTTCTTCCCCATAAAGGAAATAGGGTAATTAGGTGGTATACTATATGTATATGCATGTTAGAACTTCTTCTAACAACCTATGCATTCT